GATGACTCCCAATTCTATATAGTTCTATAATATATAGATTTCTATCGATTAGATATCACGCAACCCTTTCTATACTAATAAAATAGAACCAACCTCACTTTATTTAAATTCAATTTATTTAATCTAATCAAAGTTCCCTTTTTTCTATTTTAGAAGTTCTATTTGTTTTGTTCAATAAATTTACCTATATTTTTGTTTGTCCACTACTTAAACATGACATGATAAATAGGAAAAAGGTTATGATAAAAAAATGGAACCTAAGAATAGGAGTTGTTGACAAATAGGATCAACAATCCTATTTAATTCGACACAAGAAGGGGTTGTGTAAAATCCCTTTTCTTGTGTCAAAGACTAGGAGACGCAGAACCCCCCCTAAACCCTTTGTTCCTTTCATTTATGCTTTAGTTTATATTCTCCGCTTATTTATCTTTTGTTTTGATGTTATTCAAATATAAAACTAAGGATTCATCCTATATCACTTCGATTTGAGTTGAAAAAACAAATAAAAGATAAGGAAAATTAAATAGTCTTCTTCACAATATACACATCACGACCAGTATAAGTAATTCCCGAAATCCGAAAAAAAAAAAAAAAAAAAAATTGATCATACACAATTACATAATATAATTGCCAACAAAAGTGCATTTCTTTTTATAGTTTGATGTTGAAAACTCCGTGGATCTAGAAATTCATTTCGGACAATTGAACCTTCTCAAATTGTTTCTTTTTAAGAACCAAAAAGATTTGTGCCAAAATAACAGATGCCAAGAAGAGCAAAAGGCCTTGGACACGCAATGGGTCTTGAAGTACTACTTCTGCATCCCCCTGACCAAATCCGCCCACATTAGGATTACTCGTTAATGGTTGATCAAGTTTGATGGATTCGCCCTCAGAAACAAGAAGTTCCGGCCCTGGGGGGATAATATCAACCACTTGACGCCCATCCGATGCCCCAACTATGGTTATTTCGTATCCCCCTTTTTCTTTTCGTATAATTTTGTTTACTATACCCGCTGCTGTAGCATTATAAACATTATTGTTACTCTTGCTCCCGTCGGGATAAATCTGACCCCTCCCTCTGTTCCCGCCTACATATATGGGATATTTTAAAAAATGAGCATCTTTCTTAGTAGCGGGGTCCGGGGAAAGAATAGGAAAGGTGATTTCACTATATTTCTGACCAGGAACAGGACCTATCACAAGAATATTTTTTTTAGTAGGGCGGTAACTTTGAAAAGACAGATTTCCTATCTTTTCTTTAATCTCGGGTGAAATACGATCGGGCGGGGCTAGTTCAAATCCCTCGGGTAAAATAAGAACAGCCCCCACATTCAAGGCTCCTTTTTTACCATTAGCAAGAACTTGTTTCACTTGCAGATCATAGGGAATTCGAACAACTGCTTCAAATACAGTATCCGGAAGTACCGCTTGTGGAACCTCGATATCCACGGGTTTATTAGCTAAATGGCAATTGGCACATACAATACGGCCCGTTGCTTCTCGTGGATTTTCATAACCCTGCTGTGCAAAAATGGGATAGGCGTTTGAAACGGGTGCCTGGGTTATTATATATATCATGAGCGATAGGGAAATGGATCGAGTAATCTCTTTCTTTATCGACGAAAAGTTTTTTTTAGTTTGCATGGTCCAATCATTGATCCCGATAATTTCTACAATAAAAGTAGGTAGGTCGCTAGTAGAGTTCCCTATCTATAATTTTGATATTTACCGAAATAAATTTTCTGAAATATTGGAGAAATCCCTTTACTGGATAGAAAGAATAGGTACAATTTTGAGTGTTTTGTTTATGTACAAAGTAACAAATATTATAATTGGTATTATAATTGGGCCGTTCGATCATTTTTTAGTCATTCATTGAATGATAAATCACTACAAGTGAAGGAGATACACGATTTAAATAACGAAAGATCCAATATTTAAAAATTGTATCTAAAATGACTGGAAAAGTAGAAACAAGACCGGATATAATTTGATCATTATGAACAAATCCAAAATCTTTGTAGACAGAGCCAATCATTAATTCCCAACCGTGGGGAGAATGGAATCCTATACATAAATCAGTTAATAAAAGAATACAAAAAGCCTTTATTGTGTCGCTTAAGTTATATAGGAATTCTTGAACCCAAGAGTTAAGAATAACAAGCTCTTCATTACCTAGAATAGAATAACCGCTTAGAATAACGAAACAGATTATATTTGTCGAGAAGTGTAAAATTGTATGGATACGATCCTCATTGTGCATCTTGATCAATTGGGTCGTTTCTTTGTAGATTTCGACGCGAAGCTTTTGTAAATGCGTTTCTGGGTATTCCTTTATCATTTCCTCCAAACGAAGGAGTTCCTCTAAGTCTATGAATTTTTTTAGAATACTCTTTTCTTGAATATCATTCAAAAAAATTTCGGATTGCCTAATATTCCACCAATTAGTAATCCAAGATTCCAGACTTTTTTTAAATGAGAGAGAGATCCACCAAGGCAAAAATACTAGAAATGCAAGATATAGAAGGGAAATTAATACTTTCTTTTTTACCATTTTTTCGTCTGTGAATTTGTGAAATTTTAATGAACTCACCCCTGCGTCGACTCTATATGATACTAATATTTCTATCAAGCATAAGTTATATCCCAACCCAAGCCGTCGAGTCCATTAATATATTTCGAGGTTTTTCTTTGTGATGCAGCAGAGTGGTTAGGTTAGTCCTTGAATCTAGAAAGAATACAGAAATAGAATAAGAAAGAGCTCACTTCAAATTAATATTAGTTGGATTTCGAGACGAAAGAACTCCTGCTCTATTAAATAAAATATCAAATATTTCAAAAAAAAAAATTATGGACACAAAAAATTTCGTTTTAGGGTTGCTTCGTATACATTTACTTTGGCTTGAATAGGCATTCAGAACAAACTTCCGTTAAGTTATAGTATAGAAAAAAAGGGGGGTTACTTGAGTTTTTTCCCTCTTGCAAAGTATTCATTTTTCAGTTCCTTTTTTTTTTTCAAAATACTTCAATTGGTACGCGCAAGAAATAGGCCAATTCAGCAGCTTTTTGCTCAATTTCTCGTGGAGTCAAATTCTCATCAGTACGCGTCAAGGGAATGGCCCCCTGGCCTCTGATTTCCATATAAAGGACCCGACGAGCAAAAAGACCCTCTTTATTTTCTATTCTGATGGACTGAATATCTTTCATAAGGAATCGCAGGAATATGCGACGGTTTTTTCCAGGAAATCCCCAACGAAAAATACACACTATGCCCTCTTTTATATCAAATCGATCATAACCACTACCCACATTCCACAAAATTGTGCACCACAAGTAGGAGCTAATAAAGAGACCCGCGATCCCATAGAAAGACATCACGATCCCCTGTGGAAAAAAATTTATTTGCTGAGAAGGAAATAAAGATATAAAATTCCGACCAAAATAACTGGAGGTTCCAACCAATACAAATCCTAATGAACCTAAAAAAAGAATGAGGGCCCAAGCGAAATTGCTTATTTTTCGAGATCCCGCTATAAGTTCTATCCATATACGTTCTGATCGCCAACTCATACTCTCACTAGACCTAGTTGCGTTTTATTGGAATTGGAAGAATAACAAAAAGAATTTTTATTTTACTTTTTTTGTTTCCGAAGTAACTCTCATCAACCAGCACTACTATGATGTGAAACTTTTATTTTAGAAAATTTCATCGAATTACTTAGATCCAAACTAAAATAATAACATCTCTTTCATATGATTTCCTATAGATATCCACATATAGATCTATTTACTTTACATTTCCGAAATTCTCCCCGCTACCGACCCGTTGCCCGTTTGAAAATTGTTATAATTAATTTAACCATATATCATGTTTACACCTACATAAGAGCTTATGCTCGAAAGAAGCCACATGTTATACCATTTATACCATATTCTACTAAATAGATAGGGGTGTTATGATCAAAGTAAGTTTTGAAAAAAAAAAAAATGGATAGGAGTTGTGCCTATACTATAGTATCTAAAAAATCTTGTTTTTTTGAACATGAAGAAATAAAGAAACCATTGCAATTGCCGGAAATACTAAGCCCACTAAAGGCACAAAAATGGAGGGAAAGCTGTTGAGAGTTATCATTGAGTGGGTACCTCGATTTAATATTTGTACCTGTTATTTTTATTTATTGTTTTAGATTTTTATTTTAACCTTATATTGTTATAAAGATATTTTATAATTCATATATAATACTTATATTATACTAAGTATACCTAAGTGAGTATATATCTAAATAAGGAGTATATATAAGTCTATGTTTTAATAATTTTTTTTTTTTTTTTTTATAAATAGTTATAAAAATATGTAAATAAACGGACTTATTCACCCTTCTACACGTTTCTACACGAAATATATGTCTGATAATACACCTTTTTATTATTCATATTATTAGTTATTTTCGTGCTCTTGTCTTAATAATTTAATAATTTTCATTTCAAAAAAAATAAATAAAAAAGAAATTAAAGCTCTACTCTACAGCTCTACTTAATCTAAGTTTGATCCAAAGGAAAGAAAGCGTGTAGCCGAAATAATTCACTCAGAACATCCTTTAAAAGATTACGTGGTACGATTAGATCGAATAAGCCCTTATGGAATAAATATTCCGCCACTTGTGAATCCTCGGGTACTGTCTTATTCAATGTTTGTTCAATTACTCTTTTACCCGCAAATGCAATGTAAGCGTTGGGTTCAGCAATAATGATATCTCCCAACATACCAAAACTAGCCGTCACCCCCCCTGTGGTAGGGGATGTAAGGACTGCGACATAAAATAACTTTTTATTTGATTGATAATCGTATAAAGCGGAAGATATTTTAGCCATTTGCATCAAGCTCAAACTTCCTTCTTGCATGCGGGCTCCTCCGGAAGCACACACTAGAATAAGAGGTAAAAGTTTATTGGTAGCATACTCAGCCAAACGTGTTATTTTTTCACCTACTACGGACCCCA